ATGAAGTCATGACGCGGGAATTGTCTTATGACTCGTAAATCCGATAAATAAATTTTTTAAAGAACTATTCCAGAAACAAATGAAATGATCGCTTTTATCACTTTTGTTACCAGCAGATCCCCAGACATACTACTCTCCTTTTATCAAATAATATTATTCTCGAATCTTGTTCGTTAAATAATAAAAAAAAAGTTTTATATATTCTTCTAATTTGTATGTCTAGGAAACTACTATAGGATCCTATTTTTACTTTCTATTTTACTTTAATTTCTTTTATTGTCTTCTTTAGTTGTATTTTTCTTTCGTTCAGATTAAAAAAATTACAAAGTATACCTTTTTTGCAGATCGAGGTAAGAAATTCGAATCTTTTTTATCTATCTATCAGATTTTTTAATATTGTATGGAGTTTTATTAAAAATAATAGATTCTAAGTGAAAGTTTCGTCCATTAATTGCTTTAAAAATCTAGTATGCATAGATATGAAAATTAAATATTTGATACTCGAAGTCATGATTTGATGGATTTTTCTATTTTTTTTTTTATAGATATATCATATCTTAAAGAAATAATAGAAATGGAATTTGATCTTTTCTTGTATTCGGAAAAAAGATATTTTTAAAGTAAAATGACTTCTATGTTGGAACTTAGAATAGAATAAACCCTTCTGCGTGGAGAAGAGGAGTATCAATTTATTCCTAGGAACAATAAGATTTAATCCGAAATATCGACAGATTCTTGCGGAGTCCGAACTAAAGAGATATTAAAAACAAAAAAGATCCACTGTTCGAATTTCATTTCTATCCAATTTGAATATCAGAATAGTGGATATAGTTATGATTCAATAGGTTAGGTCCACTTACTTTTTTTTAGAATCTTTCCCATTTTTTGATTGGAATAATAGAAAATAGGAATATCTTACAATTAAAGGAACATTCTAAAAATAGATATATATCGAAAAGAATACTATTTCACTTTCTGACTAGAATGAGTTTACTCTATTCGAATGAATTCGAATGATAACAATAATTTAATAGAATAAAAACTCGATTTTTAATGAAATTCAACTATTCCTTAGTTTTTTTTTTACAAAGAGAAACTTCTTACAAATATCAAGAATATCTCTATTCTTCCTTCAAATCGGAATACAACTGTTGTCATTTTTTGAAAAAAAAAGCCCCTTATCGGATTTGAACCGATGACTTACGCCTTACCATGGCGTTACTCTACCACTGAGTTAAAGGGGCTCCATTTGAGTCAATTCCCGAATAAGGAACCATCCAATATGAATATGAGTTTCGTACATCTATTTGTTACTGCATATACTCAAATTATATATATATAGAATAGATCTATTTTTTGTACATAGCAACTTTTTAACGAACAATAAATTGGATTTACCTAGTGAGTATAGTTAAAAAAATGATTTTTTGATATTGGATTTGATAAATATCAATGGAATGGATTTTTTCAAAACCGATTCGAATTGAAATCATCTTCATCATAACACAAAATTCATTTCATTGATACATGTACCCACTAATTCAATCTTCTTAACACTGAATGAGAAAGTGAAAGAAATGAGGTGTTAATGCCGCGCCTGTTCTAGAAAATCAATCATTCCCTGAAAGGATTCTCTCTTTCTTTTGTTTTCTTTCGCATTATTTTTTTATAGATTGGTGATTGGAATGAACAATTTCGAAATCTAAATGATATTTTAAGGAATTCTGAAAGATTGAAAGATCCTTCTGATCGAATCATATCATTCCATTATATTGACAATTTCAAAAAACTGTTCATACTATGTATGAACGTAGTAGAATGGAGGTCGGGCAAGTATGCCCCCATCGTCTAGTGGTTTAGGACATCTCTCTTTCAAGGAGGCAACGGGGATTCGACTTCCCCTGGGGGTAGGGTACTACAAAAGGAAATTGATCAGGGATTATCAATAAAGACTAAAATGGATTCTTCCTGGGTCGATGCCCGAGCGGTTAATGGGGACGGACTGTAAATTCGTTGGCAATATGTCTACGCTGGTTCAAATCCAGCTCGGCCCAAAAATTTGCTGATCCACCATGAAATGATATAACCCATTTGGTGTTCTCTGAAAATCAACAATGGGTTCCCATACAGAAGAATAAAATCTCGAGTCCTATTTCTTTTTTCCACAAATTCGTATTTTGCAAAATTCCTATCGGGATTTAAAAGTATAAAGTCTTAGGAAAGTTTTAAAGTAAAAAAAGAGTCTTTTTTGTTTCCTTGATTCATTGATTTTTCAATCAAGTTAGCAATAAGGAACGGATTGCGAATAATCCGTGTCGATCTTGCTAAAGTGCAGACCCATAAAAATATCAATTTCCCTGGGATTGTAGTTCAATTGGTCAGAGCACCGCCCTGTCAAGGCGGAAGCTGCGGGTTCGAGTCCCGTCAGTCCCGACGGATACAAATCCAAAAAATCTCAATTGATTTCGTATGTGAAAGGGAATAAAAAAAATATCATTTCTAATTTCTAACAGGGATTCCTTTTTTCTTTTTTAGTTTAAGGTAAAGGTTCGGACGAAGAAAGAAAAAGGAATTTTTCATTGCATCAGAAAGTAATTTTTTTTTTATTTGGTATGGATAAAAGATCTTCCTATGTTATACTATTTAATTCTCGACGATGAATTGATTTGATAGCTCAGATATTGTTATTCGTGATATTGATCCGATTTTATATCATCGAGATAAAATTTATACCACTGAATTTACTGACGAAAGATTTTTCATTTCTATGGGATTAAATCCCGAAGTATTTATTAGAAATAAAAGAGAAAGAAAACATAGAGATTATGGAAGTCAATATTCTCGCATTTATAGCTACTGCACTCTTCATTCTAGTTCCTACTGCCTTTTTACTTATAATTTACGTAAAAACGGTAAGTCAAAGTGACTAATTTTAATTAAACATGACTTCTGATTTCTTATCAATGCGATGACAATGATTGAATAAAGAAAAAAGGGTTTCCATTTCGGGTCTTTCTTTGAAATAAAATGATCAGACTACAATCAGCAGAATTCTATGAATTCCATATACTATAGTTATAGTAGAAAGAAATCAAATCTATTTCTTTCTACTATACTATCTATTACGGTATGGTAAAAATGGAATGGTTTACTTAAAAAAAAGAAGTTTAATATGGATGGACCGATTTAAATATTTCTTTTCATATGGGTATATCTATAGATATCTATGGAATGTCAATTCCATAGTGTCCACATTTTTTCTTTGTTTGATCTAATCTAATCTATTTGTATTGGTTCCAATCAATCTGAAATAATCAAAAAGAAATTTTTATTCTTATTCTTTGAATTTTTAGATTTCACATTCTTTTCATAATCCCGATAAATAATAAAATAAAAAATCTTTTTTTTAGTATTCCAAAAAAAAGAATTGATTAAATAATTGACAACTGATCAGGGGATTCGATGAAAAAGTTTTTCATATTTAGAAAAGATTGGTGGTAACCAGTTCATCGAAATAGAAATCTTAAAAAGAATTAAGTTTGGGGTAGTAATCCGTTTCCAATTATCTGTATTCCCGGGACAATAAGATGGGAACAATTCAAATATTTGTTTGATTTAAAGAGTATTTTTTTTTTCATATTTTTTTTTTTTTTCATAAGTAGGAGTTCGAGTGATCGACTCGCTTTTTTTCATATTACTTTTATTTTTTTCATATTTTTTTTTTTCATTATTAAGAAAATTTCCCGAACTAACAAAAGGGTACAAAGATAAAATACGAGCTTGTTTTATAGCAATCGTAATTAATCGTTGTTGTTTTAAGCTTAATCTATTCACGCGTCTAGATAATATTTTTCCTTGTTTAGTAATAAATCGATAAAGTAAACTCATGTTTTTATAATCAATTCGATCCCCCGATTGGATCGGGGGCAAACTCCTACGAAAAGATTTCTTAGATTTAATAAAGAGTCGCTTAGAGTTAGATTTATCCATGGTTTGTTTATTCCTATACCAAAAATCCCTTTTCTTATAAAAAAAGGATTTGTTTTATTTATATTCTTATTTTTTTTAATATATATATTTGTTATATAAGGAAATAGATGCTATTTATAGATTGTTATATATCTAAATATATAATATAATTGATCGATCTAAATATATAATATAATTGATCGAAATTACCTCCTAAGGGTAACACACAAGCAATCCATTTTCTCTATTTCTTTATCTCGACGTGAATCGTATGTTTGCAACAAAAGGGACAGAATTTTCTCAATTCCAATCGACTAGGTGTATTGTGTCGATTCTTTTGAGTAATATATCTAGAAATACCCCTAGATTCCTTATTAATACTCTTTTTATCACAACTGCTACATTCCAAAATAACAGTTATTCGGATATCTTTACCCTTGGCCATGAACCTCCTTTGGTTTTTTTTGATTCACTTAACTCTTCGATTTTAAGATTCGAAGCGAAGAAGAAAAAAGGAACGAAAAAAGTATAAGTTGATAACAAATTATGAAAGATTTTGTTCCAATTAATTTTATTTTTATATAGTACAGTAATAATTCAGTAATACAATGATTTAGAACTATATTTCGAATCACAGTACAGTATTTCATTTTTCATTTAAATATCTTGTATGATATTATTGCCCCGCCCAAGTATTCTATTACAATTCCATTTCTGGTCTCACTCTATTATTAAATTAATAACAATGGAATTGAAGTATTAATTCAATTCCATTGAAACCTGGGAAAAACTCCTAATTTCACTGAGGCCAAATCCACCTTTCTTAATTTAATTTGCTCTTTTTTTTTCGAACTTATTCTAGTCTAATTAGAAAAAAAAAAAAAGAATGAAGAGGGATTTAATCACAGATATTTTATTGGATCTCTAATCTTTGTCACCCCTTCCCGTGCCAATAACTAGAATGAAAAAAAGGGGAATGTCAATGCATCCGGGAATAAACGATTGATTTCTATCAAGAGACCTGCTAGAAC